ATCTATTCTTGATTCAACACACTTCCACTGTAATGTTCGAGTGGACCCTCCTACTTCCTCTCGAACCATACTAAATATTATTATTTAATCAGATTATTGAATTATTTATTTCTCTTGAAATCCATTTAATTCTTATTCCTACACACGTCTTTTTTTAGGAGGTCGACATCCATTATGTGGCATAGGTGTTACATCGCGCACGAAACTTAATAGTAGACCACTTCTACGGATGGCTCGTAATGCTGCATCTCTTCCAAGACCGGGTCCTTTTATCATAACTTCTGCTCGTTGCATGCCCTGATCAACTACTGTACGAATAGCATTTATAGCTGCTGCTTGAGCCGCATAAGGTGTCCCTCTTTTTGTGCCTTTGAATCCAGAAGTACCCGCGGAGGCCCAAGAAACTACCCGCCCTCGTACATCTGTAACAGTTACAATGGTATTGTTGAAACTTGCTTGAACATGAATAACACCTTTTGGTATTCTACGTCCATTCTTACGCGAACCAATACGCCCATTCTTACGCGAACTAATTCTTGGGATAGGTTTTGTCATATTTTATCATCTCATAAATATGAGTCAGAAATATACGGAAAGATACGGAGATATCCATCTCATGTTAAAACAGATTCTTTTACACTTACACGGGTCCTTCTTTTTATTTTAGAAAGTTCTTTATTTAGTTTAGAAAGATTACCCTTGTCTCTGTTTATGTCTCGGATTGGAACAAATCACTATAATCCGTCCACGCCTACGGATAAGTCGACATTTTTCACAAATTTTACGAACAGAAGCCCTTATTTTCATATTTCTTATTCCTTACCTTAATTCTGAATTTATTCCTTGGAAAAATAAGTTTATTTCTTTTTGTTAATTTCAAATTGTATCCTCACGAAAGTAATGTTTAAAAAAATCAACTAAAAGTTCGAATCCTTGTTGCGAATTCTATAAATTATACGTCTCCCGTAAGTTAGAGAGAAAATTAAGATAACAGGAGGAAGGGGTGTAAGATCACCATATATAACACAAAATTTCTCCCCCAATTTTTTCTAGTCGAGCTTCTCGATCTGTCATTATACCTCGAGAAGTAGAAAGAATTACAATCCCCATTCCACCTAAAATTTTAGGAATTCGTTGATAGTTGGAATAGATTCGTAGACCTGGTCGGCTGATACGTTTTAAAATAGTTCGATATATTCCCTTTCGAGTCCTTCTATGTCGTAGGGTTAAAACCAAGAAACATTTGTTACTTTCCTGATGTTTACGAACGTTTTCGATAAAACCCTCTCGTAGAAGTATTTTCACAATGTTTTCGGTAATATTAGTAGATGCTATTCGAACCGTTCTTTTTTTATCCATGTCAGCATTTCTTATAGAAGTTATTATATCGGCAATAGTATCCTTACCCATGGTGAACTATAATTATTGGTACCCCCTAATTTTGATATAATCAACATGTTTTTATTTTTTTTTTTTTGAATAATAAAAAATTCAATATATATTTTATATATATATTTTATATTAATTAAAAATATATGCGTGATACACAATCTACTAATTGACTTGACCCCTCTCGGATACCCCGCTATATCATAGTTAAATATACTATTAGTATTTATAATACCTCAGGAGCTAATGAAACTATTTTAGTAAAGTTCAACTGTCTCAATTCCCGAGCGATTGCACCAAAAACTCGAGTTCCCTTTGGATTTCCTTCTTGATCAATAACAACCGCGGCATTGTCATCATATCGTATTATTATGCCGTTGTCACGTTTGAGTTCTTTACATGTACGCACAATTACAGCCCTAATAACTTCTGATCTTTCTAAAGGCATATTTGGTACTGCTTCTTTGATTACGGCAACAACAACGTCACCAATATGAGCATATCGTTGGTTACCAGCTCCTAAGATTCGAATACACATCAATTTTCGAGCTCCACTATTATCCGCTACATTCAAAAGAGTCTGAGGTTGAATCATATCATTTTTATTTTAATCTGTTATTTCGTTGCAAAAGAAAAATAAATAAAAAGAAATATTGTCTGTCTAAAAAAAAAAAATAAACCTCTATTTTTTCATCATCGCCTTTCTTTTTTTTTTTTTTTGCATCCCTATCCCTCAATAACGAATTGAGTTCGTATAGGCATCTTACGCGCAGCTATTTTAATAGCTGCTCTGGCTACAGTTTCTGATACTCCGCCCATTTCATAAAGTATTCGACCCGGTTTAACAACGGATACCCAATATTCGGGGGCCCCCTTCCCCGAACCCATACGTGTTTCTGCGGGTCTTACTGTAACAGGTTTGTCGGGAAATATACGTACCCATATTTTTCCGCCACGACGCGCATATCGTGTCATTGCTCTTCGTCCTGCTTCTATCTGTCTAGCCGTGATCCAAGCGGGTTCAAGTGCTTGAAGAGCGTATCCGCCGAAACAAATATGATTGCCTCGAAAAGATATTCCCTTCATTCTTCCTCTATGTTGTTTACGAAATTTTGTTCTTTTGGGGTTATAGTTGATGGTTCTTTATTAATTAAATTCCATCTCTACTGCAGAACCGGACATGAGAGTTTCTTCTCATCCGGCTCCTCGCGAATGAAATGATTCATTAATATTACTACAGGTTTCGCGGGCGAATATTAACTCTTTCGTGCTTTATTCGTCGGGTCAGACCTTTTACTTTTAGAATAAATAAATTTGTTCTTGGTTCGTTCCGCCATCCCCCCCAATGAATCATTAGGATTCATTTGTTTTCAATGGAATCTTATGCAATCATGGGTTCTGTCGTTCCTATAGCCTCTTCGTTAATGGTTAGGCCCAAACTTCGCAATGGAGCCCCAACAAAATTTGTTCTTGAGTCAATTTTCTTAGTTTCTATTAACCCAAGGCTCTTTATCAATAATTTTTAATTATTGATATTATATCAGTATTGATGCTTTATCACACTGCCTTTGTGAGATAATTTATAGACCATACATATTGGAATAATATATCATTGATACTTTTATTCTCTCTTTCTATCATCCTTCCATTTATCCACATCCCTTTATTTTTGCTTCGCAACCTTTAAAAAATTTCAGTTGCTCCAACTATATGATTGATTCAGTCATATAGTGACTGTTTATTGGAATCTCGACAATACGAAGCTATAAGTTGGTTATAAGTTTATATAGTTAGTAAGCTCATAGTAAGGCAAAATTTTTTAATCCAACTACACTCTAAACTCTAAAAAACTAACGAGTCACACACTAAGCATAGCATTTATACTAAATGGTCAATCTAATTTTTATTCAATCTTATAGAATATAGAATTTGAATTGCTTGGTTTTGTTTGATTTAATGGAATAAAGAATGAAATTTGTCATGTCTTTTTCGTTTGTTCTATCGCTGGACAGAACGGCAAGACAAATAAAGATACATTATTTCTCGTCTACAAATATCCAAATTTTTATGCCTAATACTCCATAGATAGTTCGAGTTGTATAGGAACAATAATCAATTTTAGCACTAATTGTTTGTAGAGGAACCCTGCCTTCTCTGATCCATTCGACGCGTGCAATTTCTTTTCCGTCAATACGCCCGGCAATTTGTACTTGAATTCCCTTTGTATCCGTTTGTTCAGTTAATTCAATAGCTTTTTTCATTGCCTTTCGAAATGAAACTCTATTTTTTAATTGTAAAGCTATATATTCTGCAAGAATATTAGGTTGTCCATAAGGGTTTTCAACTCTTGTTATAGCAATGTTAAGTTTACGGTTTACAGAATGAAAATCCTTTTGTACATTCATCTGTAATTCTTCGATTCCTCGTGTTCGGCCCTCTATTAATAAATTAGGGAATCCAATATGGATTATGACTTGGATCAAATCGATTCTTTTTTTTATTTGTATACGTGCAATTCCTTCGAAACCTGAGGACGTTCTCTTATTTTTTTGTACATAATCCTTGATACAATTCCGTATTTTTTCATCTTCCTGTACACCTGCGGAATAATTTTGTGGTTGTGCGAACCAAAAGGAATGATGACTTTGGGTTGTACCAAGTCTGAAACCAAGTGGATTTATTTTTTGTCCCATATTTTTATATTATCTCTAAATAATTTAGATTTATCCCTCACTACAATTGTTATATGACAAGTAGGTCTTTTTATCGGATAACTACGTCCTCGAGCCCGGGGTCTTAACTTTTTCACAATAGTACCTGCGTTGACTTCAGCTTCACTAATAAATAAAAAAGCTTTGTTTAAGCCCATGTTATTACTTGCATTTGCTGCTGCGGAATAAACTAATTTCAAAATTGGATAAGATGCTCGATAAGGCATAAGTTCTAGTATCATAAGTGCTTCTTCATAGGAACGTCCGCGAATCTGATCAATTACTCTTCGTGCTTTGAAAACAGACATACATATATGTTTATGTTGAGCTAAAGCTTTAATTTCTGTACTCCAACGCGAGTTCTTTCTATTTATCATAAGGTTATCCCCCACTAAATGAATAAAAACTGCCTATTTTACTAAAAAAAGAAATTAACGACGAGATTTATTATCGGTTTTTGCATGTCTTGCGAAAGTGAGAGTAGGCACGAATTCTCCCAATTTATGACCCACCATACGATCTGTTATATAAATGGGTAAATGTTCCTTTCCATTATGAATAGCAATTGTATGGCCAATCATTGTGGGTATAATGGTAGATGCCCTAGACCAAGTTACTATTATTTCTTTCTCTTCCCTTATATTTAGTTTTTCAATTTTTTCCGATAAATCATTAGCTACAAAAGGATTTTTTTTTATTGAACGTGTCACAGCGGATTACTCCTTATATTACTATTACATTTTAAAAATTGGCATTCTATGCCCAATATATTGATCTAAGTATGAAGGTAAGAATAAATACAATATGGAAAAAGAAAATCCTTTAGCTAGATAAGGGGCGGATGTAGCCAAGTGGATCAAGGCAGTGGATTGTGAATCCACCACGCGCGGGTTCAATTCCCGTCGTTCGCCCATCACATGATTTCAAATTCTAAAAATTCGATTTTCTATATTCCTATTTATTTACGGCGACGAAGAATAAAACTATCACTATATTTTTTCCTTTTCCTACTTCTTCTTCCAAGCGCAGGATAACCCCAAGGAGTTGTGGGTTTTTTTCTACCAATTGGGGCTCTCCCTTCACCGCCCCCATGGGGATGGTCTACAGGGTTCATAACTACTCCTCTTACTACAGGACGCTTACCTAGCCAACGCTTAGATCCGGCTCTACCCAAACTTTTTTGGTTCACCCCAACATTACCCACTTGTCCGACTGTTGCTAAGCAGTTTTTGGATATCAAACGGACCTCCCCAGATGGTAATCTTAATGTGGCCGATTTACCCTCTTTTGCAATAAGTTTTGCTACAGCACCTGCCGCTCTAGCTAATTGTCCACCCTTTCCAAGTGTGATTTCTATGTTATGTATGGCCGTGCCTAAGGGCATATCGGTTGAAGTAGATTCTTCTTTTTATCAATAAAAACCCCTTCCCAAACTGTACAAGCTTCTTCCAAAGCATACGGCTTTCTAGATGTATATGATGATATCTAGACAGATGGATCTTATATGAATCATATGATGAAGTACCACATGAGTGGATATATTAGGAATCCAAATCTGCCGAATCACTCATGTTATGATCTTCTACATCCTAGGTCTCCCCGTTCCGTCATCTGGCTTATGTTCTTCATGTAGCATTCAGACCGAATGACTCTATGAAATTACGTCGATACTTCCACATATTATGGGTAACGTAGGAGACATCTCTATTTTTCCCCGGGGATCTTTATAATTACCACTGTTTAGCTTTTAATTCGCCTCTGACCATCAAATTAAATGTGAATAACCCGTCCTCCTCTCTTTGAAACAAGGGGTGCTTCCGGTTCTGTGCGTGCTTCAAACAATTTTGTCTTCTCCATATTACCATATCTCTAGAGTCAATAATTTTCTATGAGGAACTACTGAACTCAATCACTTGCTGCCGTTACTCAACAGTTTTCTGCTGAGGTTTCTCCCGTAGAGGTACTCAAATTGGATCAGTGATCGATTTCTAGGTTTCGTCGTAAACCTAATTGGTTACTTCCAATTACGTAAATCAATAGTTCAAACCGCACTCAAAGGTAGGGCATTTCCCATTGATATAGGAACTTCTGTACCAGAAACAATGGTATCTCCAATTATAGCCCCTCTGGGATGTAAAATATATCTCTTCTCACCATCCCCATAGTGTATGAGACAAATGTGTGCATTTCGATTAGGGTCGTATTCTATGGTTACGATTCTACCAGATATGTCTTTTTCATTCCGTCGAAAATCTATTTTTCGGTATAGACGCTTATGACCTCCCCCTCTATGCCCTGCGGTAATGATTCCTCTGGCATTACGACCTTTACTACAACGACGCTGTCCATGGATCAAATTATTTCGTGGATTGGATTTTACTTGACTGTCTATGGCTCCATTGCGTGTGCTCGGGGTAGAAGTTTTGTATAAATGTATTGCCGTGTTATTAAGTATTTTGCTTTAAGTTCTTTTCTCTATAAGAGGTGGAATAGAATAACCCGGTTGAAGCGTAATGATCATACGTTTGTAATGCATTGTATGTCCCATAATAGGTCCCATTCTTCTACCCTTTCCGGGGACTCGATGACTATTTATAGCTATTACCTTGACGCCAAAGAAGAGTTCGACCCAATGTTTTATTTCTGTCCTAGTTGATCCTGATTCGACATTAGAAGTATATTGATTGTTCCCCAATAACCGAATACTTTTTTCTGTAAATACTGCATATTTGATTCCATCCATAAATCCATTTTCTTCCCTATGAGTTCCAGTATCGATAAGAATTCTAGTTCTTACTGTTCATATGTTATGGTATGAATATACCATACCAATTCGGTATGTATGGATGATGAGATTCCATTGATACAGAGCCAATTCTAATAGACTTATTGAACGTTCCCATTGGCGTGCATCCAGCAGGAATTGAACCTACGAATTTGCCAATTATGAGTTGGGCGCTTTAACCATTCAGCCATGGATGCTTAACAGGGATCATCGTACATCGTGAATAACCAAATTCCAATTGAAATGAAATCTTTAGGAGGAATCAATGAGAGGACATCAATTTAAATCCTGGATCTTCGAATTGAGAGAGATATTGAGAGAGATCAAGAATTCTCAATATCTCTTAGATTCATGGACCAAATTCAATTCAGTGGGATCTTTCACTCACATTCTTTTCCACCAAGAACGTTTTATGAAACTCTTTGACCCCCGAATTTGGAATATCTTACTTTCACGTGATTCACAGGGTTCAAGAAGCAATCGATATTTCACGATCAAAGGTATAGTACTGCTTGTAGTAGCGGTCCTTATATCTCGTATTAACAATCGAAAGATTGTCGAAAGAAAAAATCTCTATTTGATGGGGCTTTTTCCTATACCTATGAATTCCATTGGACCCAGAAATGAGACATTGGAAGAATCTTTTTGGTCTTGCAATATCAATAGGTTGATTGTTTCGCCCCTGTATCTTCCAAAAGGGAAAAATAGTTCTGAGAGTTGTTTCGTGGATCCGCAAGAGAGTACTTGGGTTCTCCCAATAAATAAAAAGTGTATCATGCCTGAATCTAACCGGGGTTCGCGGTGGTGGAGGAACCGGATCGGAAAAAAGAGGGATTCTAGTTGTAAGGTATCTAATAAAACCGTAGCTGGAATTGAGATCTCATTCAAAGAGAGAGATAGCAAATATCTGGAGTTTCTTTTTTTATCCTATACGGATGATCTGATCCGCAAGGACCATGATTGGGAATTGTTTGATCGTCTTTCTCCGAGGAAGAAGCGAAACATACTCAACTTGAATTCGGGACAGCTATTCGAAGTCTTAGGGAAAGACTTGATTTGTTATCTCATGTCCGCTTTTCGTGAAAAAAGACCAATTGAAGGGGGGGGGTTCTTCAAACAACAAGGAGCTGAGGCAACTATTCAATCAAATTATATTGAGCATGTTTCCCATCTCTTCTCGAGAAACAAGTGGGGTATTTCTTTGCAAAATTGTGCTCAATTTCATATGTGGCAATTCCACCAAGATCTCTTCGTTAGTTGGGGAAAGAATCAGCACGAATCGGATTTTTTGAGGAACGTATCGAGAGAGAATTTGATTTGGTTAGACAATGTGTGGTTGGTAAACAAGGATCGGTTTTTTAGCAAGGTACGGAATGCATTGTCAAATATTCAAAAAGAAAGATCGATTCTTTGGGATCCTTCCTTTCTTCAAACGGAAGGAACAGAGATAGAATCAGATCGATTCCCGAAATGCCTTTTTGGATCTTCCTCAATGTCCCGGCTATTCGCGGAACGTGAGAAGCAGATGAATAATCATCTGCTTCCGGAAGAAATCGAAGAATTTCTTGGGAATCCTACAAGATCAATTCGTTCTTTTTTCTCTGACAGATGGTCAGAACTTCATCTGGGTTCGAATCCTACTGATACTGAGAGGTCCACTAGAGATCAGAAATTTTTGAATAAAAAAAAGGATGTTTCTTTTGTTCTTTCCAGGCGATCGGAAAATAAAGAAATGGTTGATATATTCAAGATAATTACGTATTTACAAAATACCGTCTCAATTCATCCTATTTCATCAGATCCGGGATCTGATATGGTTCCGAAGGATGCACCGGATATGGACAGTTCCAATAAGATTTCATTCTTGAACAAAAATCCATTTTTTTATTTATTTCATCTATTCCATGGCCAGAACAAGGGGGGATACACGTTACACCACGATTTTGAATCAGAAGAGAAATTTCAAGAAATGGCAGATCTATTCACTCTATCAATAACCGGGCCGGATCTGGTGTATCATAGGGGATTTGCCTTTTCTATTGATTCCTACGGGTTAGATCAAAAAAAATTCTTGAATAAGGTATTCAACTCCAGAGATGAATCAAAAAAGATTTCTTTTTTGATTCTACCTCCTCTTTTTTATGAAGAGAATGAATCTTTTTATCGAAGGATCAGAAAAAACTCGGTCCGTATCTACTGCGGGAATGATAATGATTTGGAAGATCCAAAAATAAAAACGGCGGTATTTGCTAGCAACAACACAATGGAGGCAGTCAATCAATATAGATTGATCCGAAATCTGATGCAAATCCAATATAACACCTATGGGTACATAAGAAGTGTATCGAATCGATTCTTTTTAATGAATAGATCCGATCGCAACTTCGAATATGAAATTCAAAGGGATCAAATAGGAAATGAGACTCTGAATCATATAACTATAATGAAATATATGATCAACCAATATTTATCGAATTTTAATCAGAAGAAATGGTTTGATCCTCTTATTTCTCGAACCGAGAGATCCATGAATCGGGATCCTGATGCATATAGATACAAATGGTCCAATGGGAGCAAGAATTTCCAGGAACATTTGGAACATTTCATTTCTGACCAGAAGAACCGTTTTCAAGTAGTGTTCGATCGATTACGTATTAATCAATATTCGATTGATTGGTCCGAGGCTATCGACAAACAAGATTTGTCTAAGTCACTTCGTTTCTTTTTGTCCAAGTCACTTCCCTTTTTGTCCAAGTCACTTCCCCTTTTCTTTGTGAGTATTGGGAATATTCCCATTCATAGGTCCGAGATCCACATCTATGAATTGAAAGGTCCGAATGCTCAACTCTGCAATCAGTTGTTAGAATCAATAGGTGTTCAAATCGTTCATTTGAATAAATTGAAACCCTTCTTATTAGATGATCATGATACTTCCCAAAGACCGAAATTCTTGATCAATGGAGGAACGATATTACCATTTTTGTTCAAAAAGATACCAAAGTGGATGATTGACTCATTCCATACTAGAAATAATTGCAGGAAATCCTTTGATAACACAGATTCCTATTTCTCAATGATATCCCACGATCGAGACAATTGGCTGAATCCCGTGAAA